CCATATCACATCCCGGATCTGGTTCCGAAGGATGAATGGAGACGGTATTTTGTAAATACGTAATTATCTTGAATATATCAACCATTCCCTTCTTTTCCGCTCGCCTGGAAGGGACAAAAGAAACATCTTGTTTTTTCTTCAACAATTTCTGATCTCTAGTGGACCTCTCAGTAGGATTTGAACCCAGATGAAGTTCTGACCATCTGTCAGAGAAAAAAGAACGAATGGATCTTGTAGGATTCCCAAGAAATTCTTCGATTTCTTCCGGAAGCAGATGATTATTCATCCGCTTCTCAGGTTCCGTGAATAGCCGGGACATGGAGGAAGATCCAAAAAGGCATTTCGGGAATCGATCTGATTCTATCTCTGTTCGTTCCGTTTGAAGAAAGGAAGGATCCCAAAGAATCGATCTCTCTTTTAGTTGCTTAATCTCTGTTTGATCGATCAATGTGTGATATTCTGAATTCTCATTTCTAACGGAATCGAAAGGATCTCTGGATTGATCAGAAGAAGATCCTTTCCATTGGCTAGAATCCGTTACTTGAACGAAAATAGATCTTGTGGAATCATATTGAATATTTGACAATACATTCCGTACCTTGCTAAAAAACCGATCCTTGTTTACCAACCACGCATTGTCTAACCAAATCCAATTCTCTCTCGAGACGTTCCTCAAAAAATCCGATTCGTGCTGATTCTTCCCCCAACTAACGAAGAGATCTTGGCGGAATTGCCACATATGAAATTGAGCACAATTTTGCAAAGAAATACCCCACTTGTTTCTCGAGAAGAGATGGGAAATATCATTGGATTGCATAGTTGCCCCAGCTCCTTGTTGTTTGAAGAAATGAATTGGTCTTTTTTCACGAAAAGCAGACATGAGATAACAAATAAAGTCTTTCCCTAAGATTTTGAATAGCTGTCCTGAATTCAAGTTGATTATGTTTCGTTTCTTCCTCGGAGGATCATCCGTATAGGATAAAAAAAGAAACTCCAGATATTTGCTATCTTTCTCTTTGAATGAGATCTCAATTCCAGCTACGGTTTCATTCAATATCTGACAACTAGAATCCCTCTTTTTTCCGATCCGGTTCCTCCACCACCGCGAACCCCGGTGAGATTCAGGCATGATACACTTTTTCTTTATTGGGAGAACCCAAGTACTCTCTTGCCGATCCATGAAACAACTCTCAGAAATACTTTTCCCTTTTGGAAGATACAGGAGCGAAACAATCAACCTATTTCTATTGGAAGACCAAAAAGATTCTTCCAATGTCTCATTTCTGGGTCCAATGGGATTCATAGGTATAGGAAAAAGCCCCATCAAATAGATCTTTTTTCTTTCGACCATCTTTCGATTGTTAATACGAGATATAAGGACCACTACTACAAGCAGTACTACACCTTTGATCGTGAAATATCGATTGCTTGTTGCACCCTGTGAATCACGTGAAAGTAGGATACTCCAAATTCGGGGGTCAAAGAGTTTCAGAAAACGTTCTTGGTGGAAAAAAATGTGAGTGAAAGATCCCACTGAATCGAATTTGATCCATGAATCTAAGAAATAGTGAGAATTCTTGATCTCTCTCAATATCTCTCTCAATTCGAATATCCAGGATTTTAATTGATGTCGTTTCATTGATTCCTCCTAAAGATTTCATTTCAATTGGAATTTGGTTATTCACGATGTACGATGATCCCTGTTAAGCATCCATGGCTGAATGGTTAAAGCGCCCAACTCATAATTGGCAAATTCGTAGGTTCAATTCCTGCTGGATGCACGCCAATGGGAAAGTCTATTGGAATTGGCTCTGTATCAATGGAATCCCATCATCCATACATAACAAATTGGTATGGTATATTCATACCATAACATATGGACAGTAAGAACTAGAATTCTTATCGATACTGGAACTCATAGGGAAGAAAATGGATTTATGGATGGAATCAAATATGCAGTATTTACAGAAAAAAGTATTCGGTTATTGGGGAACAATCAATATACTTCTAATGTCGAATCAGGATCAACTAGGACAGAAATAAAGCATTGGGTCGAACTCTTCTTTGGTGTCAAGGTCATAGCTATGAATAGTCATCGACTCCCGGGAAAGGGTAGAAGGATGGGACATACAATGCATTACAGACGCATGATCATTACGCTTCAACCGGGTTATTCTATTCCACCTCTTATAGAGAAAAGAACTTAAAGCAAAAGACTTAATAACACGGCAATACATTTATACAAAACTTCTACCCCGAGCACACGCAATGGAGCCGTAGACAGTCAAGTGAAATCTAATACACGAAATAATTTGATCTATGGGCAGCATCGTTGTGGTAAAGGTCGTAATGCCAGAGGGATCATTACCGCAGGGCATAGAGGGGGAGGTCATAAGCGTCTATACCGTAAAATCGACTTTCGACGGAATGAAAAAGAGATATCTGGTAGAATCGTAACCATAGAATACGATCCTAATCGAAATGCATACATTTGTCTCATACACTATGGGGATGGTGAGAAGAGATATATTTTACATCCCAGAGGGGCTATAATTGGAGATACCATTGTTTCTGGTACAGAAGTTCCTATATCAATGGGAAATGCCCTACCTTTGAGTGCGGTTTGAACTATTGATTGACGTAATTGGAAGTAACCAATTAGGTTTACGACGAAACCTAGAAATCGATCACTGATCCAATTGGAGTACCTCTACGGGATAGACCTCAACAGAAAACTGTTGAGGAACGGCAGCAGGTGATTGAGTTCAGTAGTTCCTCATAGAAAATTATTGACTCTAGAGATATGGTAATATGGAGAAGACAAAATTGTTTGAAGCGCGCACAGATTATTCACATTTCATTTGATGGTCAGAGGCGAATTGAAAGCTAAGCAGTGGTAATTAGAAAGACCCCCCGGGGGAAAATAGAGATGTCTCCTACGTTACCCGTAATATGTGGAAGTATCGACGTAATTTCATAGAGTCATCCGGTCTGAATGCTACATGAAGAACATAAGCCAGATGACGGAACGGGGAGACCTAGGATGTAGAAGATCATAACATGAGTGATTCGGCAGATTTGGATTCCTATATAGCCACTCATGTGGTACTTCATCATACGATTCATATAAGATCCATCTGTCTAGATATCATCATATACATCTAGAAAGCCGTATGCTTTGGAAGAAGCTTGTACAGTTTGGGAAGGGGTTTTGATTGATAAAAAAGAAGAATCTACTTCAACCGATATGCCCTTAGGCACGGCCATACATAACATAGAAATCACACTTGGAAAGGGTGGACAATTAGCTAGAGCAGCAGGCGCTGTAGCGAAACTGATTGCAAAAGAGGGTAAATCGGCCACATTAAGATTACCGTCTGGGGAGGTCCGTTTGATATCCAAAAACTGCTTAGCAACAGTCGGACAAGTGGGTAATGTGGGGGTGAACCAGAAAAGTTTGGGTAGAGCCGGATCTAAGTGTTGGCTAGGTAAGCGTCCTGTAGTAAGAGGAGTAGTTATGAACCCTGTAGACCATCCCCATGGGGGCGGTGAAGGGAGAGCCCCGATTGGTAGAAAAAAACCCACAACCCCTTGGGGCTATCCTGCGCTTGGAAGAAGAAGTAGGAAAAGGAAAAAATATAGTGATAGTTTGATTCTTCGTCGCCGTAAATAGGAACATTGAAAATAATGTGATGGGCGAACGACGGGAATTGAACCCGCGCATGGTGGATTCACAATCCACTGCCTTGATCCACTTGGCTACATCCGCCCCTTCCCTTATCTAGTCATCATTATTGTATTGATTCTTACCCTCATACTTCAGATTAAGATCGAGATATTGCCAATTTCAAAAATGTAAAAAAAGGAGTAATCAGCCGTGACACGTTCACTCAAAAAAAATCCTTTTGTAGCTAATCATTTATCGGGAAAAATTGAAAAACTCAACATGAGGGAGGAGAAAGAAATAATAGTGACTTGGTCTCGGGCATCTACCATTATACCCACAATGATTGGCCATACAATCGCTATTCATAATGGAAAGGAACATTTACCTATTTATATAACAGATCGTATGGTCGGTCACAAATTGGGAGAATTCGCACCTACTCTCACTTTCGTAAGACATGTGAGAAACGATAATAAATCTCGTCGTTAGTCGTTCTACTAAGCATTCATGTGAAAAGTCTTATCTTAGATGCTATCTTTCTTTCTCTTATAGTAAGAGTATAGTTCTTTTTCTAGCATACTAAGACTTCTACTTTTCTTACTTATCTTATTCTTATCTTATTCTTATCTTATTCTTATCTTATTCTTATCTTATTCTTATCTTATTCTTATCTTATTCTTATCTTATTCTTATCTTATTCTTACTTATCTTATACTATACTTCACCTAGGCACCTATCTTTCATTGGCGGAGGAGAACTTTCTTTTATGATAAAGAAAAAAAATTCGGATAAAGACGCAAAAGTGTTAGCTCAACATATACGTATGTCTGTTTTCAAAGCACGAAGAGTAATTGATCAGATTCGCGGACGTTCTTATGAGGAAACACTTATGATACTGGAACTAATGCCTTATCGGGCATCGTATCCAATTTTAAAATTGGTTTATTCTGCAGCAGCAAATGCTAGTAATAATATGGGTTTGAATGAAGCTGATTTATTTATTAGTAAAGCTGAAGTCAATGGAGGTGCTATTATGAAAAAGTTAAGACCCCGGGCTCGAGGGCGTAGTTATCTTATAAAAAAAACCACTTGTCATATAAAGATTGTTTTAAAAGAAAAATTATAGATTCATCTAAAGAAAGATAATTTGGATTCCTATTTTGAAAAAAAAAAAGGGGGGGATGGAAAAATA